CGGCACGGAAATGAGGGATTTGATTCGGAGACTTCTACTGCTGAGTGCCCAGCCCAGTTTGACTCTGCCGTCGTTCCACGCCCATCATCAATCATACATCGAAAGCCATTGAATGCCTAACCCTAGTCCTTCCTCCCGGCAAAGGGAGGGGGATTAAGGGAGTTTAAGGAAAGAGCGTCATTGGCCAAGTAAACCAATATTCCGGCATCCGTTCTACTATAGCCCAGCCCGTTCCGGAGCAAGCATAAGTGAAAGTTGATCCATTAGAAGATCCAGCGGGGATCTAGAGTCCGCGGGCGTAGTTTCATAGTTTGTTGCGGATCACCTACCACGTTAAGGCCTACCTTACTTTGACTTTGACTTCTAGTGGACCCAATGATTATGTATTGGACTATACCAACATATGCAAATGATTGGCATAATCACCGGCGGGACAGAGACACGGGTTGCAGTTCCAGAGTCTACAGACCCAGAGCTAGGTGTTGACCGGGCAAAAGCATAAGTCGTTTCAGTAGCACACTGTGGTCCGGTCAATGTGCCGACAAAGAAGCGCGATTACGCTGTTCGGGCAGACGCGTGTTCTGACGAGAAGAGCTAGAGCTTCAACGGGGTTATATGAAGTAAGAGGCATTAGTGAAGGGGAATAAGCTTAAGCTAGTGGCCTCTTTGATTTGACTTCCGATAGACCTCGGCTTCGCTCCTCGCTTTTGTTCAATTATAAAGAAATAACCACTTTAATGGAGATTTATAGCATCATTCAAGTAAATACAGATTAAGATCGTAAAAACATAAGCTTGTAATATAGCTACACCTAATTCCAGACCGGTTAATGCAAGAACTATAAATAAAGGACCAAGATCCCCTATAAAATACAAAATCTCATTCATACATAGCATAGTCCAAGCGAACCCACTTAAAATCTTTACTAAACTATGACCGGCCATCATATTAGCAAATAAACGTATTCCTAAGCTTAATGCGCGAAAACAATAAGAAATTAGCTCAAGGAGTACTAAAAAGGTGCTAACGGCAGTGGGACTCCTGCGGGTAATAAGAAGCTTAAAAATGAAGCCCATTTCTTTGAAATCCCACTAGAGTAATGCCAATAAAAATAGAAAATGAGAGACCCAAAGTAATGAGAAAATGACTTGTAACTGTGAAGCTATAAGGTATCATACCCTGAAGATTACAAAATAACAAAAATAGAAAAGTGACCAAGATGCAAGGGAAAAACTTTTGTTTAACATTTCCGGAAAGACCCCTATTTGTTCGTTTACCAGGTTCAGCACGAAATCATAAATAAGCTCTACCAAGGATTGCCAAGCATTTGGTACTAAGTTTCCTCCTCCGTTTTTAGTAACAAAATGAACCAGAAGTAGGACCAAACTGAGAGTTAGCAGCATAAACAAAGAGGAATTTGTGAATGAGAAATACAAGTTTCCTATATTCATAGGAATCAATGGGAGAATGGAAAATTGCTCAAGTGGGCTGGGGACCATCCCCGCTAGATTCAGAGCATCCCATCCGCATAGGCTTCACCTTGTACTCCGTTTGTGGTCAAATCATTCAAAATGAACTCCAGAAAAGAGAGATTGTCGCTTTCCCCATGTAAAGCTTCGGCCGCAGCCATAACTTTTTCGGGACCCTCGTTAATCATCAACTGCCCGTGTATATCACACTGAAGCTCTACTACACGTTCACTGGAAGGGTTAAGACCGGGATGATCCTCAAAAATTCCATGAAAAGAACCCTGAGTACCGGACAATTGAAAACTAGAATCGCTAATAGTCGTCGTGGATTGACTCGGAGTTATAGAAGATGCATCACTGGAACTTGATTGAAGATACTCTTCATCAAAGCGAAAGATTCGTCGCATATTGATATTGAGACAAAAAAATTCCCTCCAGTTAACTCCGTCAAGCCTGTAGGAGTAGTGAAGAACTATAGAGAGTTGTGGTTGGTTGTTGACCAACGGAAAGCATGGAAAAAAGAAAAAAAGATGTCTACATAGCTCCCCTTTGAAGGTGGAGCTTCGCGGAGATCGTAAGTCAGCCAAGGCCTTAGACCGGAGCGCGTCCTCCTTGTGGTCCTTCTCTCAGCTTCTGTTCTTTCTGTCCAAGTGACTTCTCTTTTTGTCTAACTCACTTCCTTTTTTCTTTATGATGTAGTAGAGTAGTAGCACACGCGCTCGCACTTCGAGCAATTACGCGCTTCTCTCGTTATGCAAGCCAGCTTTCTCAAGGAGGAGACATGGTTTAGCAGTAAATTACATCTCGAAAAAGACCTCCTAAGCTAAGGAGGCCAGCCAGTAGAAAACAACAATTTAGAGATTTTGGAGGAGACACACGAAAGGCGGCCAAAGATTCAGACTACGGTCGAAGCAAATTACAAAGGTTCGGAGGCCTTTCAAGGAAAGGAGGTGATTGAGGCAATACGGTAATAACCTTTAGAGCTACCTGTCCTTATCAAGCGTCAGCTCAAAAACAGGGTTTCCCTTAATATATGGGGCGGGACCAGGTCGGATTAGTAGCTTGAGGGTCGAGTGTTTCGACCATAAAAAACTTTTGGCATTGGCTCAGGATGCCCCGACTTAGGATGTATGCTTCGATACACCCCCTGCTCTGTAGGAATTGACATATGATTTCGAATCATCGTTGATGATGATTTGGATCACTGCCGGCTGGGGCAACCTTTCGATCTAGGCCTGACTGAACATTTTAGAGAAGCCCTATAAATTGTCGTACCAGTTCGAAAGGCGCTTGGTTTGGTTAGTTTCCTTCAGCAGCCCGCGAACCTCTTTAAGAGGTGATTAGTCTCCTTACGTGGTGGCGGGGTCGTCACGAGCAAAAAGCGTCGACAACATCCTTCTCCTACACACTAGGCAGTCCATTGCTAAGGACTCGGTGCTCAACCGTGCCCATATGCTAGTTGAAACCAATCTTACCTTATTTACGAGAAACCCCGAAAGAGACTGCTCAGCCTATGTCCTCCAACGTTAGGTAGTATCTTGCGCTTAAATGGACTGGCCCCGCTTTTAAGGCGTTAGATCTGAGGGCGGCAATGTTGAGAGGGCGAAAGCACACAAAGGAGGCGCGCCATCCAAGTCTTTCAAGTCGGAGGTTGATCCAACAGATGTGACTACGCATTGCTCTTTTGGAAGGGCAGGGGAAGATCTGGAAAGGAAGGAAGCCCGATTTCACGGTAAATAGCATCGGAGATCGTCTCCTACCGGACTGTCTTTTTCGGGCTTTCGCGGAGCCCCCGCTAACGCAGCATCCGTGGTGCTACGAGTCGGCCTCAGGAAACAAACCTCTTAGAGAATTGTGCTCGCTAGCCTTCCACGCCATCGGCTTATCCGGTCCCGCACGGGTGCTTCTGGCACCTTCTTGCGTATATGTAAGTCGACCTTCGAAAAGATGAAAGCATTCCATCTATCAGGCTGGTTAAGTAATCAATCATCTAGCTGAATTCGATATATGCTAACAGGACAGGGGAAGACTTCGCTTAGGGTTGCGAAGCTCGCTTCGACGCCTCGATTTCATTTTTTTCGTCAGAGGTCTTGTTGTGAGTTGAGCAATGTAGGGCTGTACGCCGGGCCATCTAAGAAAGCGGATCTCTATCTACAGGGATTCTAGGCTCTTTTACACCCAAGGGCGAAAGTCGCAACTTTTAAACTTAGCCTGGTTGTTGGATTTGTTGTGTTCTACTGCCCTAATACTTTTTTTCAGTGACATCACAAGGGTTGGTTTGAGCGCTTAGGGCCATGGGGAGGGGCTTTCCGAGAGGGCTTCCTTCGCTAGGAAATCGGACTATTCTACTGCTACTGACTGACTGGACTTACATCCAGGGAGTGAATTCTCTAAATTAGGTGAGCTCTTTGCTCCTGGTAGACCGGTTGGTGTTCATCAGTCAAGTCAGTTTGCTTCTTTCTTTTACTGACGTAATTGATTTGCCCAACACTTTCTTTTTCATTCTCTGACCGCGGATGGAAATGCAGAATCTGTATTAGCCACCCTTCTTCACATCACAGAAAAAGAGAGCTTCGCTTCCTCGTCTATTACGGTACGGAAAAATAAATGACACCGGAGGAAAAAAGTCCAGAGAATGGAATGTCAGTTAGGGAACAGTAGTCAGACGCAGACCAGCGCAGGTGGGCAGCTGTCTTCCTCCATGTGATATCAGATATCACGCAACAGGAGATTCTTCAGAATCCCCTTATTTACACGATTTACAAAATAAGAACCCGGTCGATCGGAGTACCTCTCTGTAGCACAAACCAACCGAAAGAGATGTATCGTCGAAGAGGTCGTCGATCGGAGTACCCTTCCTCTGTTTTTGACGCTTTTAGACCTCAGGTCAGTCAGGGGTTGACATGAGACCGGATTTTTGGGGAATTCATTCATTTCCCCACCAACCGACCTCGCTTTGGAACTCGATTTCGAACCCCTACTTATTTGCTGGATCATCGTTTGTTTCATCCCCCTTTTAAAGGAGGCACTAAAGCTTTAACTAACCCCGCCCATACTTAACTTTTCAACTCATAGCTTAAGCTCTCAGACTAGTAGAGCTATTCTCACTAAACCGAATCTCTAAATCGAAGACGGCTCACTCACCTCTTTGAAAGAATCTCTGACTATGCCGCCTCTGTACCAACCTCTTCTTATTCTTAGGAGAACCTCGTATTCGAGTTCTACTTCCTTCTTAGGATGATTCTTGTAAATGGGAAAGGAAAGCACCAGTGACTTTTGTCACCCGAGAGGTTCTTGGGCATGTCATCAAGGAACGAGCCCCGAGGAAGTGGGTTGCGGTAAGGCATTTGCGGATTTAGATTACGAGAACCCCTAAAAAACGTCAGCATAGCATCATGGGGGCTAAAAACGGATTGAAATGTGATCTAGTAAACAAAGTAGATGTGTAAGATGGATTCATTGGAGAAATCCATGTGGATTTGGGGAATAAATGATTATCCCTTTTGAAAAGCGGGGTTCTTTCCCGAGAACCAATGATTCAACTTCTAAACTATAGAGTAGAATAAGGCTGTTTCATAATCATAACTGTTATTTATAGACGGATTGGCCTGAAAGCGATGCGCAGAAGAAAGGTAATCCATACGAGCACACCGAGCCGAGCTTGTGACCCATCTAAGTATAAGTAGCTATCAACGGGTTTAGCTACCGATCCAGCAATCTCGGTGAAGAAGGGCAATTCCGCTTGTAAAGTCAAGCTCTTTCTTTCGTCGTGCGAGCTTTACAAAAAACCTTTCTGGCCGGGCATGGGAGGTGAGTTCGGGTATGGCTTGGGTATGGCTTCGGTATGGTTTGGGTATAGCAGGTATAGCGGGGTGGCAGGGGCTTAGAAGGTCTCATTCCTTTGAACCTGAGGGAGGAGTGGCATTTGAGTTAGGGGCCTTCCTTTGAGAGTGGATGTCTTAGTTCCTCTTCGACTTCCTAATAATGGTAGAAATGCCCCTAGACTAGGGAAGGTTCCCTCGTCAGTCTGATCCTCTCAACTCATACCAAGGCAGGCAGGCTATAGACTGTGAGGTGGAGAAGTAAAGAAGTAAGTAGGCAGCTATTGAATCCGCTCTTACTCTTAGAGAATACGCTGTTTTCAGGCAGAATGCGCTCTTGGGAATCGAATAGGACAGAGAGTTTCTCATCTCGGGCAAATGAAATGATGGGCAATTAAAAAGGGCAAAGAAGCTCTTAGCAATAAGGAAAGGCTGCCAGTTGCTATTGAATCCAGAATAAGGCAATCAATCCTTATTCTAATATGCGCATAAGACAGCAAAGCGGATGCATCGAATAATGCCCTCTTAGAAGGAAGAATTGGATGTGCGCAGAGGATTCATCTTTCAACAGCATTTCCGACATTCACCATCAAAAGGAGGATCTGACACTAGCACTAGGATCTGTCTATGCGGACGAGCATCCGCTTTTCGGCATATCGAGACTTCTTCTTTCTCAGCGACTTGGCAATAGCCTGATTCCACATGGGCAAGGAAAGGCAAAGGGAAGTACATGGGACAAGATGCAATCGAGGTTGCAGGAAAACGCTAAAGCCCTTCGCAATTTCCTAGTTTCCTAAATCTCATCCTTGAGGAACAAGGTGTAAAATTGGAACTTTTGGATGCAATGTGATGTAAAATACATTCAACACATCTCAGAGTACTAAGCCTCCTCTCTGTCGTACTCAGAGAGATAAGAGACTCCTGATCTAGCTCTTCCGTTATTTCCTCGTTTGCATGATCCCCTAGGTAATGCAAAGCTTGCTGATGGCATAAGTACTGAACACGCGTTAGCCCTGGCAGACAGCGCTCCGTCAGTTTGATTCGCCCATCATAATGGTAATTGATAGCATTGAATAAGGGCGGCGGAACTTCGTCAGGCCAAATTGTGTTGTACAGACACAATGTCCTCTTAATGAGAGCCCAAACGGAGGGGCGTTAGCGGGTTGGTTCTACTAGAGTATAGGATTTTCTTTGTAGCTATGGAGCCTACGAAACCAGGGATTGACGCTTACACGAGTCTCTCCTCCTTGGACTTCAACCCTATTTTGAAGGCTGAAAAGGCAAAGGAGGTAAGGGTACTCCGACATATATCCTAGGACGTGCTTCCATTGTTCTGCGGGCATAAACAGGGTCAACCATTTTTGAAGGTAGGATCTCCCAATGTCCTAAATAGGAAAAAACCCAGGGCCTATAAAGCATGCATGATTCCAATCTTGTAGCACCTGGCAAGATACCAGAGCAGGCAGAATGCTTCTTTCGGGAAGTGGTGGAAATCCATGGTAGTTATATAGAAAGAGTTTCAGCAAGGGCTTTAGCGTCTATGTACTGGAGAGGGGCATCATTTATCCCGTACTTTCTGATGAGGTTGGAACTGCCTGATCTTTCGAACATTGTAGGCGCCTGGACGATGTTATAGGTGACTTCTGGTGGAAGGGGTATGAAGGCTACGCAAGAGTTTTCTTTTCCGCGGATGACGAGGCCCTATTACGGCAGCTAGCTGAGACAGAGACCCTTGACCTAGGAGATGACCTCTTTGCCCAACGAATTGAACACCGCCGGAGTCAGCTATGGCTGGGTCAGCCTTACTCAAGTTGTAGAACGAGGTCATCTACATAGCACTCAACCTCGTGATGAAGAAGTTCTTTGAAAATGTTGGTCATTGCTCGCTGGTAAGTTGCACCGGCATTCTTTAGACCAAAAGGCATCACCTTGTAAGAGTATATACCAATAGGAGACCTCAGGGCAACGTGTTTTATATCTTCCGTGGCCATCTTGATAACTGGACCGAATGTCTCATCATAGTATATACCCTCTTGCTGGTTGTAGCCTTTGGCTACCACGCGAGCCTTGTAGCGATCAATAGTTCCATCAGACTTTGACTTTCTCTTTAGAAGTCTTATTTATACTATTTTGTTTTGACTGATTATTTTCTATTTCTCTTTCAGAAGTCATAATAGCTATTTGAGACTCTAAATCATAAATTATTCTGTCTTTCTGAGCCTATATTTTTTTCATTTAGTTCCTGAAGACGTTTCACTTCATATGTTCGTATCCTATTTTCTTGACCAGCGAAGTATGTAACATCCAATGGCGCTGTGTCCACCCAAATATCATTATCATACACAGATTCCCTCTTGTTACCAATTCTGATTCCAAGGTTCACTAGTGTTTCCTTTTGGTAATGTTCAGTCTTTCCCAATCCATTTTGAAGTTAGATTCCACAGTGGTCTGTATTGTTCTAGATATATCAGCGTATTGTGACTCAAACCATTCATCATTGACCAATGATTTTGCAAGACCCTTGTGCTTAATGATTTTTTCGCCTTCTTGAGTCAAAATAGAATAACTCTTTGGTGCTAAGAAGATTCCTTTCTTTACAATGTATTCTAACTTAAACTTACCTAATACAGTTGAAGAGACCTCTTCTTCAGGCTAAGAACGACTGAGTCCGTATCCGTGTAGTAACTGTCATCTCTTGAAATGTATGGATACATATGAATCCGAGCACAAGCTGTGATCGCTGCTGCCAATTGAACGGCTGATATCCTTGGAGGACTCCACTCAGAGTCGGGGACCAGTTTGGTATTGCTCAAGTAAGAGACGATATAGTAATTATCGTTAAGCTTGTCCCCAAAGATGAAATCCGTTTTCTTAACCAAATAGTTATATCGATCAAGATCGCAGACCTCAGTGATCGTGCTCTTTGGGTTAATACCAAATCTACCGTATAGCGAGTTCATGAGTATCTTGTAAACATAGGACATCGCGTTATTACCGCTTCTTGTCTTTTTTCGAAGAGGGATGACACAAAGCCCTCGAAAGGACTAGGCTTCTTCTCAAACAAGTAGCCTGAGAGAGGAATGATCTGGTAGCCTATGTCTCGCGCATACTTGAATTCTTCGCTATAATACACACCCACGAAATTTCCGGTTGGGAAGAGTAGAGTTTGATTCTTATCATCCCGATAGGGTAGGAAGGGTCGAGTAATATTACGAGGACATACAACATAGGCCTCAATAAAGCCAAACAAGTTGTCTAAATCCTGACCTTCTAAATTGCCATGCCAGACAGGCTTACCCCCAGGCATAGGATAGGACTTCATGATATAGGGATATAAGGAGTTCACGTCGTAATAGTATAGATTCTTACCGTAAGGTTTATAAGCATCAGCATGGCCACCATAGTAACCACGACGAATGAAAGTGTCTTCGTTCCTATTTGGGATATGGATAGGCGGATCGTAATAGTTCGTACGAAATCTAGTGAGAGCTAGCGAAGACAAGGTCAATTTAGTTACAATATCCACTTTGTACTGAGTCCAATAAATCTCTTGAGCCTTTAGCATAACACCACCTAAGAGACGAATATCCTGTTTCATATACTCCAACAATTGTGTACTAAGATTCTTCAGATTCGACACTTGCACTTCGTCATGTGGGATGGTTCCTTTAGAACCTAATTGAGGACAGAGATTTCTTGCTAAGTTATTAAGACTACCCGTGAGCAGTGTGAGGGAATCTCTTAGACAGAATAGTTGCTTCTTACCAAGATAGACAGCTAACTCGTATAGCATATGGTTCCTCATAAGAGGTTTGATCGTGTACTTCGCACCATGAGTAGCTAAATGTTTCAGTAAGAGAATGCCATCGAATCGTGATAAGTTGTGGAAATAGACCGTTTTAATCGAAGGATTTTGTCTAACAACAACAGCTAAACGTTCTAGAAAGTCGAACAACATCTTATTGCTCCTTTCTTCAAAGGTTTCGAAGACAATATCCGGGTAATCTTCACTGAAATATGTTTCAATGCCATAGCCCACCTCTGAAGACAGATCATCACCTGGTCTAACCACTAAGAAACCCGCAGCGTAAGGCACATGAACATTATTTAGGATAACTGTCTCAGTATCAGCTACAATGAATGTCTGCCTTTTCCTTTTTTTAGGTTTGAGTGCTGTGAGATGCTTTGGATAACGATGCTTACGAGGCCCGATCGTTCTCGCTTCTCTAGGTTCCACCCCCACCTTGCTGTTGATGCATTCCCAGAGCATGCTAGCAATCTCGTCATCGGAGATAAATTGCGTCGCACTCAACTTCATTTCAGAAAGATAGATTCGAATAAAAATGCTAGTTAACTCAGCATCATCGTAATCTTCTGCTTTCTTCCTGACAAGTTGATCAATCATAGCATAGACTGGCAAATCTTTCCCATCCACTCTAAAAGTGATAGCATCACTGATTGTAAAGGGTACTTCTCCGGTTGGTATCTTCATAGCATAACTAATAGTAAACTTCCCATAATCAGACTCAGTTGTGTAAGCGTACTTGATTACTAGTCGCATAACAGCTAATACTATCAGATCACAGTCGCTACATCTTAATAATGGCATATTGAAAGAAATTCTAGCTATTCTCAATCCTGAATAGGGATCCAGGTAATATTCATTCTTGATTGAATTCAGTAAGCTGCCCCATAATACATCAAATAGTTCTTTTGTAACCTTTGTAATCATTTTATTTACAAAGTTAGATTTCTCTTTTTTCAAAAATGATCTTCTTATTCTTTTTTATATTCTTTGGTATTATATATTATAAGATCCTTTCAAGATAATCAAGTGGAATCGGTCTATCTAAGGAATATGTCGAAGTCCTTCCTTCCAGCAGATTACGAGTAATAAAAAAGTTTATGAATAATAATGAGTCACGCCCACCAGAAATAGTTGAAATATAGAAATTTGAAGCTTTCATAGCGTAAGGAGCTGTAGTAATTAAATTGTCGTGAACAGTGTAGACGGGTATACCCCTTGATATCATTTCTATTATCATGTACATGGCAATATATGCATCTTTCTGATGAATGAAGTTTGCAAAGGTGGCCATAAGAGTCTTCCTTCGATCCCGATCTTCCGTGGCAATTCGTAGAGTAACTTTACGCCTTTTCTTGTGGATACGATCGTATATCCATATATTTATTGGTTTAGTTTTCATATAGTCCTGTACAGATGTTAATAGAGGAATACTATAGAAGACGGGTTTCTTCAAGGCTGCAGAAAACCAACCTACATTGCGGATCAAATTCATTAGATTGATTATACCCTCAAAGAATTTATTGATTCTAATGGCTAATGATGTGCATTCCTTTTTACCTAATAATTTATAAAAATGATTATTAATATCATTTGACATGCTGATTCTAGTCTTACCATATATCATTGGCATGAAGAGTGCTTTGATTAAATTTCGAGTGAGACGAGAACAAACTATTGTTGATAGATTGTCAGGCAAATAATTATGCAAGTAATCCTTTAGCTCTTCTAGAAAGAAGGTGTAAATCTCATTGATCCTTTTATTTTGATCATAATTTTCAAAAAAGGACTAAGGAAATTGCGTTTCCGTAGTGGTGATGCTGGCGTCAGTTGACCTGGTTGATATATATAAGGGCGATTCAGCTAGCCAAATCGCACTAATGCGATTCATTCGCCCTACTATCCTACAGAGCAATTCAAACTCTTAGTAAGACTAGGGCTAGGGCGACTCATTCTATTCTCTCTGAGGTCAGGTAGGTGAAGCGTCTAGCTTAGGGGGCGCGTCGAATCGCTGAAAGGCCTTGGCGATTCTCCCATTTTGTAATCTGAAGATAGAAAACCACAATGATTCCAAACTGCACTTCAAGAGTCTCGTATCCATGCTGCCCCGACTCCAAACTCGATGTTTGTTAACTAAGCGGGGCATTCCCAAACTCTTTCTTATCAAATTGATCGTTCCCTTGTACAGCCCTTACCAGGCTTCATTATGTGTTCTTTGCGGGAGCTTAGGAGTGAGTTAAGCCAATGCGTACAAATAGACAGACCAGGTTCATCCTTTTATGTTGAGGTCGGTGCAAGTCTGTCTATGATTAAGAGTCTAGGTGGTGTTGAAGCTGGCTTATTCATGCTAGTCATCTTAGAGCTATGAGTCAGAACAATGTTCACCAACTCTTCCATAGTCATATTGTTCATATATCGAAAAAGGCTTTTCCATATGAGTTGTTATATTAAAGTGTTTTGTCTCCTCCCCAAGGTAGCATTGCCGAGCGGGCGATCCCTGTCTTGTTTATCCAGCTAGCTTTTCTCCGTGGTACTCAAATTCTATTTGGGCTACTTTTTTTTTTTTTAGGTAAGGTGGGACCTTAAAGCATTCTCAATAAAAATGCCTATCTATAAAGCGCTGAGTTGAAGAGGGAACAAGTCCCACAGAGAGATGATAAGTGGGATAAATAGTCAAAATAGATTCTGGACTGGAATGGAAGACCTCCTCTATTGAATGAAGCCCCTTCTTCGCGCCTCTCAACGAAAGATTCGATTTGTTAGGGACTGGACTAGTGATAGAAGACATGAACTCGCCTACGGAGATAAGGAGTTGGCGGAACAGGGGTGGTGGCTCGTTTCGTTTTAAACGACTCTAAAGCCACTTCTATTTACTATATACGCTGTTCGACTGAACTCGTTCTCGTTTTGGCTCCGCGTTCATGACCAACAACAGAAAAAAAGAATTCGATCGGCGCGTTCATCTCTAGTACTGAGGATAGAAGAGGAAGGGGAATCCATCAAGGTTTTTGGCTCGCAATAAAGCTAGGGTCCTGATCGAGCAACTAGTAGTCCTATCTATCCACCTCTCCAGACACAATATCTTGAGTACCTATGATGGTGACCACATCTGCTGGCATGTGATGTTTGGACATAGAATCGAGTCCTTGTGAATGGGCAAAGCCAGGTGCTCTTATTTTACGACGGTAGGGACGATTGCTTCCATTACTGACCAGAAAGACACCAAATTCTCCTTTAGGTGCTTCAACTGCGGTATAGGTAGAAGAAGCTGGTACGGAAAAACCTTCTGTATAAAGTTCGAAATGGTGAATTGAGGTAGAGTAGACCGATGATCCTGTAGTCATTTGGCCGGCTATTGAAAGAAAAAGCTTGCATCTGCTCCCCTATTATATAACCGGTCCCATC